ATTTACATTATTTAAATAATGTAAATAGATGCATTTTGGGTTTTAAAATATACTACTAGAGGGTTACCTGTTTACGGGGGGTTTTCAGGAGTGTTAGACATCTCTGGGGAGTAGGGGGGTAGGGGGGTTTACGCAAAAATTCCTAGGAGGGGGGCTTGAATATCTTACGAGTAATTTCTACATGTATGTCCTTGATATCCTAATATGTGATTCTTATGAACAGTTTAATGACATTAATAACATTTTCTTGAGTTCAAGGAAATATACCACCTTATTTTATATTTGCCGTTATGCACTGTGAGATGTCAAATGAAAAGGAAAAAAAAAAGAGAACCCCCCACCCTCTAGAAAGAACGCCCGGCATGGGGGATGCTCCCGCCGGTGATTGCCACCATTAACTTATGCCAGCGTCGATGAAAGTATGAGGAATTTATAAATCTATGGCCCTGAAATAGGAACCAGATGCCAGGAATAATTCACTAAGTGCGACCCCCACAAGACTTGTCCCTCACCCTCATTAGTACCATGCATTTAGTAATCAACTGATGGTCGGTTCTTATTACATCGGGGGTCCTTGCGTGGTGAGATGTTGAATTCTTGTATATCATTACCAGTGAGTATAACTGTTAATATAATAAATTACGTTCATTGTCAATGCAAGTAAATTTAAGACTTCACTTATGGTTTAAGTAATCCCTTGGTATTATGTTAGTCTTGTGGGGTGACATGAAATTAATGGTGATATACCATACATGTATTAAGTAATTACTATATATTTAGAACATTACATATGAAGATATATGCATATATGTGAAGTTAGGACATCAGAGAGTAGTTTTAACAAGAATACTGGTTTTGGGGATCAGTGGTAGGGGTTAAACTCCCTTCTTTCTGAGCAATAGAGGGGATTTTAACCCCTGCATTCCGGTTTACAAGACCGGCGCTCTGATGCTGAGCTACTAGTGCATGTTCATCCTATGGCTTTGTTCTCTAATCATCCTGTTAAGGGTATTAATACTAGGAATAAAAAGAAGTATGTGAAAGACGCAATCTGGCCAATAATAATAAAAGGATGCTCTACGGGTATTCCGCCAATTCAGGTAAGGATTAAAACGTTTGCGATTAGGGCTCAGAATAGGAGTTGGGAGGCAGGGCGGAAGGTAAGGCTTCGCTGTTTGGATGTGTGGAGGAAAGGAACAAGTAGAAGTACAAGAATGGAGGCAAGTAATGCAAGAACCCCTCCTAATTTATTAGGAATTGATCGGAGAATGGCGTATGCAAATAAAAAGTATCATTCAGGCTTAATATGAGGGGGTGTCACTAGGGGGTTAGCGGGGGTAAAATTGTCGGGGTCACCTAATAGATTTGGAGAAAATAGTGAGAGGGCTGTGAGGGCGGCAAGAAGTACTATAAAACCTAATAGGTCTTTGTATGAGAAGTAGGGGTGAAATGAGATTTTGTCGGCGTCGGAGTTTAGACCAAGGGGATTGTTGGATCCTGTTTCGTGTAAGAATAGTAGGTGTACTAGGGTTGCGGCTGCAATGACAAAGGGGAAGAGAAAGTGGAAAGCAAAAAAGCGGGTAAGGGTGGCGTTGTCTACTGAAAATCCACCTCAGATCCATTGGACTAATACATTACCGACGTAGGGAACGGCGGATAGAAGGTTGGTAATAACCGTGGCGCCTCAAAACGACATTTGTCCTCAGGGTAAAACATAGCCGACGAAGGCAGTTATCATAACTAGAAGTAGTAAAATGACTCCAACGTTTCATGTCTCTTTATAAAGGTATGAGCCGTAGTATAGGCCTCGTCCAATGTGTATATAAATACATATGAAGAAAAAGGAGGCGCCGTTAGCATGTAAGTTTCGGATAAGTCATCCGTAGTTTACATCTCGACAGATGTGTGCAACGGATGAAAAGGCTGTTGCGATATCGGATGTATAATGTATGGCGAGGAAGAGTCCTGTAGCGATTTGGGAAATTAAACAGAGGCCTAGGAGAGAACCAAAGTTTCATCAGACTGAAATGTTGGAGGGGGTGGGGAGATCAATTAGTGCGTTATTAGCAATTTTTAGGAGGGGATGAGTTTTTCGGAGGCTTGCCATTAGGGTTCTTGTAGTTGAATAACAACGATGGTTTTTCAAGCCATTAGTCTTGGTTAGAGTCCTGGCAGGAATTATGACGCTAATGATGTCTATGCTTTTATTTGGGTTGGTTTTGGGCTTGGTTGCAGTTGCTTCTAATCCTTCTCCTTATTATGCCGCTTTAGGTTTGGTAGTGGTGGCGGGCTTGGGTTGTGGGGTGTTGGTGGGACATGGGGGCTCTTTTTTATCTTTAGTTTTATTTTTGATTTATCTAGGGGGGATATTAGTTGTGTTTGCTTATTCGGCAGCTCTTGCTGCCGAGCCTCATCCTGAGAGCTGGGGGAGTTGACCAGTTATGTTTGTTGCGCTTTTATATGTTGTAGGGGTTGTGTTGTTTATTTATTCTTTAGGGGGAGGGTGACATGAGGCTTCTTGGCTGTCGGCAGATGAGGGGGGAGATTTCTATATGTCTCGGGGGGATGTTGGGGGGGTTGCAATAATGTACGCGGGGGGAGGAGGGCTATTAATTATTAGTGCTTGGGCCCTTCTTCTTACTTTATTTGTGGTGTTGGAGTTGACTCGAGGGTTGGGGCGGGGGGCACTTCGGGCAGTTTAAATGATGAGGATAAGTAAAGTAAGGGTTAAGGTTAAGAGGAATAAGACGAGATAAGTTTTAATTATACCTTGTTGGATATTGCTTGTTGTGATGATTAAAGGGGTGTTGAGGGAAGCTACAGCTTTTGGGCCAGATTTTTCTAGTCAGGTTTGGTCTATCATTTGACTGGCAATTGTTTGTCCGAGAGTGAGGTTAATTTTGGGAGTGAGGCGATGGATAATGGAGGGGAAGAATCCCAGTATATTAGAAAAATGGTGTGTTAATAGTTGGGGGGTTGGATGATGTTGTTTATTTGTTAGAGTTGCAAGTTCTAGGGCTAAAACTAATCCTAGAATTGTAACGGATAGGGCAGCTAATTTTAAAAGGGGGGGTATAGATATAATGGGGGTTTTTAGGGGAATAATATTAGAGGTGATTAGGAGGCCTGAGATGATGCTCCCTCAGGCTAGGCGTTTGATTGGTGCAATAACTGATGGGTCGTTTTCGTTAATTGGGGATAGGGGGTTAAATCGGGGATGTCCTATGGAGACGAAAAATACGACACGGAGGCTATATACGGCTGTAAAGGAGGTGGCCAGTAGGGTAAGTGATAGGGCTCAGGCGTTAAGGTAGGAGTTATTTAATGCTTCAATAATGGCATCTTTGGAGAAAAAGCCCGCTAGAAAGGGGGTGCCGGTGAGGGCTAAGCTGCCTAGGGTTATGCAAGAAGATGTGAAAGGGGCGAGGTGGTGTATTCCGCCCATTTTGCGAATGTCTTGTTCATCATTGAGGCTGTGGATAATTGAACCTGAGCAGAGGAATAGTATAGCTTTAAAGAATGCATGGGTGCAGATGTGGAGGAAGGCGAGTTGGGGTTGATTTAAGCCGATGGTTACTATTATTAAGCCTAACTGGCTGGATGTTGAGAAAGCAATAATTTTCTTGATATCATTTTGAGTGAGAGCACAGGTGGCTGTAAATAGTGTTGTTAGGGCGCCTAAACAAAGGCAAGTGGTAAGTGCAGTTTCATTATTTTCTATCAGGGGGCTGATTCGGATTAGAAGAAAAATGCCTGCAACTACTATTGTACTAGAATGCAGTAAGGCAGATACCGGCGTAGGACCTTCTATGGCAGCTGGCAGTCAGGGGTGAAGTCCAAACTGAGCTGATTTACCTGTGGCGGCGAGGATTAGGCCTAGGAGGGGGAAAGTGAGGTCTATGTCTTTAGCAGTTATAAAAACTTGTTGTATTTCTCAGGAGTTAAGATTTGTGGCTATTCATGCTAGGGCGAAGATTAGTCCGATATCTCCGATTCGGTTGTAGAGAACTGCTTGGAGGGCGGCGGTGTTGGCGTCTGTTCGGCCGTATCATCATCCAATTAAAAGGAAGGATATGATACCTACCCCTTCTCAGCCAATAAAAAATTGAAATATGTTGTTAGCTGTTACCAGAATAATTATGGCAATAAGGAAAATAAGGAGGTATTTGAAGAAACGGTTTATGTATGGGTCTGCATGCATGTATCAAGACGCGAATTCTAGAATAGACCAGGTTACGTAGAGGGCAATAGGAGTAAAAATAATTGAGTAGTGGTCGAATTTAAGGCTAATGTTAATATCAAATGTTAGGGTGTTTATTCAGGCTCAGTTAGTAATGACTGTCTCTGCTCCTTCGTTAAGGAATAGGAAGAGTGGGAAAAGGCTAACAAAGAAGGCTGTTTTGACTGCTGTTTTAACATGTGAGAGGGCTCAGTTTGGGTTTTGGGGGTCGGGACTTAGCGTTGTGATAAGGGGGTAAATCAGTAACATAAAGATGAAAACTAATGCTGAGGTTATTATTATAGGGGTGGAATGCATAGCTACTACTTGGATTTGCACCAAGAGTTTTTGGTTCCTAAGACCAACGGATGAGCTGTTATCCTTTAGGAGCCGTAGTGTCGAGTGAGCCTTGGATTTCAACCAAGGGGCGGAAGGTTAGCAGTCTCCGGTGCGGCAGGCCTCTCTCGGTGGATAAGGGGGTTTCAACCCCTGTTTTTAGAATCACAATCTAATGTTTTTTTTAAACTATATCTACTTAGGCGGCCCACCCTCAGACTAGTTCGGGCTTAAGGGTTAAGAGAACTAAGGGAATGATGTGGAGGGCAAGTAGTAAGTGTTCTCGGGAATAAGAGGGGGCTGTATTTTTAAGGTGGGGGGGGAGTGGGCCTCGTTGAGTTATGAGGAATATATAAAGGGAGTAGGCCGCTGTAATTAGTGTGCCTGCCCCTGTTAAGATAATAGTTCATCAAGATCAGTTTAGTATTGCAGTAATAATTATTAGTTCTCCTATAAGGTTAGGTAGGGGGGGGAGGGCTAGGTTGGCAAGGGCTGTAATAAATCATCATGTTGTTATGAGCGGAAGGGCTATTTGTAGGCCCCGCGCCAGGATTATTGTTCGGCTGTGTGTGCGCTCATAGTTGGTATTTGCCAGGCAGAATAAGGCGGAAGATGTCAGACCGTGGGAGATTATGAGAATGAGGGCCCCGGTGAATCCTCAGGGGGTTTGAGTTAAGATGCCTCCAATTACTAGTCCCATGTGACTTACGGACGAGTAGGCGATTAGTGATTTTAGGTCTGTTTGACGTAAGCATGTTGAGCCTGTTATAATTACTCCTCATAGGGCAAAAATAATGAAGGGGTAGCTTAGTTCTTTGGTTAATGGCTCAAGTATTATAATTATTCGTATTATCCCATAACCTCCTAGTTTTAATAGGATGGCGGCAAGGACTATGGAGCCTGCAACAGGGGCTTCAACGTGGGCTTTAGGGAGTCAAAGGTGGGTGCCATATAGTGGTATTTTTACAAGGAATGCTAATATGAATGCTACTCATCATAGTTTAGCTGCATAAGTATTGAGTAGGATGGGGTCAAAGTATTGTAGTGTTAATAATGAGAGAGTTCCTGTTGTGTTTTGAAGCAGCAAGAGGGCGACAAGGAGGGGTAGTGATCCTGCTAGTGTATAAAATAGAAAGTAGGTGCCAGCGTTGAGTCGTTCTGTTTGATTGCCCCAGCGGGTAATAAGAATTAAAGTGGGAATGAGGGTGGCTTCAAATATAATATAAAATATAATAATCTCGGTAGCGCTGAAAGCCATAATCAGGAAAACTTGTAAGGATGTTAGGAGTGTAATATATATTCGCTGGCGGGCAATTGGTTCAAGGCGTAGGTGGGTTTGACTGGCTAGGATTATAAGGGGAAGCAATCAGGTGGTGAGTACCAAAAGGGGGGCGGAGAGAGGGTCTGTTGCTATATAGAGGCCTAGATAGGACCATCCTGCGTCTGCCAAGTTTTTAAACCAGGAGAGGCTTCCTAGTGCAATTACTAGGCTATATATTAGGGCTGAGGGCCATAATCATTTGGCGGGGGTTACTCAAGCGGAGGGAATTAGCATTAGGGTAGGTATAAGGATTATTAGCATTGTAAGAGGTTAAAGGTTTGTAAGCGGTCGGAGCCATGTGTACGGGCGGTGGCCACTAAAAGGGCGAGTCCTGCACTTGCTTCACAAGCTGAGAACGCCAGTAAAAGTATTGGGGAGATTGCAAAGTTGGTGGCGTTTAATTGCAGGGATCATACGGAAAAAGCAATAAATAGGGAGAGTATTATACCCTCTAAACATAGGAGGGCGGATAGAAGGTGGGTTCGATGAAATGCCAGGCCTGTCAGTCCTAGGACAAAAGCTGATGAAAAGGTAAAGTGGACAGGGGTCATAGGGCGATTGTGGACTTTAACCACAAGTTTTTGAGTCGAAATCAAATGCTTTCCTTAAGCTAATTACCCATTCGGCTCATTCCAGGCCTCCTTGTAACCACTCATAAATTAGCCCAAGTGTTAAAATAATGAGGACGGCAGAGGCTCAAAGAAAGGTGAGTAAGGGGGAGGATAATTGGTCTCCTCAGGGGAGAGGCAGGAGAAGTGCGATTTCAAGGTCGAAAAGAAGAAAAAGGATTGCGACTAGGAAGAATCGTAGGGAAAAAGGCATGCGGGCTGAACCGAGGGGGTCAAAACCGCATTCATATGGAGAAAGCTTTTCGTAGTCAGGGTTTATTTGAGGTAATCAAAATGAGACGATAATCAGAATGGTGGAGAGTGCTAGGGTGATTGTAATAATTGTTATAATAAGGTTCATTATCTTTCCTTGGGTTTTAACCAAGGCCAGGTAATTGGAAGTTACTCGTACTAACTTAATACTAGAAAGATTAAGAACCTCATCAGTAGATGGAAATGTAAAGGAATAGTCAGACAACGTCTACGAAGTGTCAGTATCAGGCAGCGGCTTCGAATCCGAAATGGTGTTCGGAAGTGAAGTGGTATTTAATGTGTCGAATAAAGCATACGGCCAGGAAAGTGGAGCCAATAATAACGTGTAGTCCATGAAAGCCTGTAGCAACAAAGAAAGTAGAGCCATAAACTCCGTCTGCAATCGTAAAGGGCGCTTCATAGTACTCTAGGCCCTGGAGGAAGGTGAAGTAAAAGCCGAGAAGAATCGTGAGGAGCAGAGATTGAATTGTTTGACCTCGGTGGCCTTCTATAATGCTGTGGTGGGCTCAGGTAACTGTTACTCCGGAGGCGAGCAGGACCGCCGTGTTTAATAGGGGGACTTCGAAGGGGTCTAATGTGGTGATTCCAGTGGGGGGTCAGCAGCCGCCTAGTTCAGGAGTGGGAGCAAGGCTTGAGTGGTAGAAGGCCCAGAAGAATCCTAGAAAGAAGAAAACTTCTGATGTAATGAAAAGGACTATTCCGTATCGAAGGCCTTTTTGGACAGGGGGTGTATGATGTCCTTGGTATGTTCCTTCTCGAACGATGTCTCGTCATCATTGATATATTGTTAGTAGGAGTAGGATTGTTCCAAGAAACATTAATGTTATTGTGTGGAAGTGGAATCAAATTGCGAGACCGGATGTTATTAGTAGGGCGGCAACTGCGCCTGTTAAAGGCCAGGGGCTGGGGTCAACTATGTGGTATGCGTGCGCTTGATGGGCCATTAGACGTTTTCTTGGAGGTATAGGCTAAGAAGAAGAACAAATACGTAGGCTTGGATTATGGCTACGGCAACTTCTAGTAGTGTTAACAAGAATAGTAGTACTGCTGTGAGAATTGCCACTATAGGTATTAAAGGTAATAATACAAAGACGGCTGTTGAAATCAATTGAATTAAAAGGTGGCCGGCTGTAAGGTTAGCGGTGAGTCGTACTCCGAGGGCTAAGGGTCGAATAAAAAGGCTAATTGTTTCGATAATGATTAGGACAGGAATCAGTAGCACGGGGGTTCCTTCTGGTAGAAGATGTCCTAGTGCGGCGGTAGGTTGATTCCATATTCCAATAATTACGGTAGCTATTCAGAGGGGGACAGCAAAGCCGAGGTTAATAGACAGTTGTGTGGTAGGGGTAAATGTGTATGGAAGGAGGCCTAATAAATTAAGGGTTAAGAGGAATACTATCAGGGAGGTAAGAAGAAGAGCTCATTTGTGGGCCCCTACATTCAGGGGCAGAAGTAATTGTTGAGTAAATCGGGCAATAGATCAGTTTTGTAATATTAGCAATCGGTTGCTTTGTCATCGTCCGCAGGGTGTAGGGTATAAAATTCAGGGCAAGCTGAGGGCAATTGCTACTAGAGGAATGCCTAAATATGTTGGACTTGCAAATTGATCAAAAAAGCTTAAAGCCATGGTCAAGTTCAGGGGGTGGTTTTAGGCTTCTCTACTTCTTTAAGTTCGGGGAAGTCGGGGAAAGAGGTGTTTTTAATTTTTATAGGGAGGATGGTCATAAAAGCTATTCAAGAGAAGGCTAATATGTTAAATCAGTATAAGGGGTTTAATTGTGGCATGTCGCCAAGGGTGGTAGGGAGACACCAATCTCTAGCTTAAAAGGCTAACGCTAAGGCCCATGTTTAGCTTCTTGGCGAGGCGTCTTCAAGTATTAAAGAAGACCAGTTTTCAAAGTGTTCTAAAGGTACGGCTTCAACTACAATAGGCATGAAACTGTGGTTTGCGCCACAGATTTCGGAGCACTGTCCGTAGAAAACCCCTGGGCGGGATGTAATAAAGGCTGTCTGGTTTAGGCGGCCGGGGACGGCATCCATTTTTACGCCGAGGGCTGGGACGGCTCAGGAGTGTAGTACGTCTTCAGCAGTTACCAGGACGCGAATGGGGGATTCAATCGGGACGACTATTCGGTGGTCCGTGTCTAGGAGGCGGAATTGACCAGGGGCCAGGTCTTGTGTTGGAATTATATATGAATCAAACCCAAGGTCTTGGTAGTCGGTATATTCATAGCTTCAATACCACTGATGTCCGATTGCTTTAACTGTCAAGTGAGGGTCATTGATTTCGTCTATTAAATAAAGGATACGAAGAGATGGTAGGGCAATTAGGATAAGAATAACTGCGGGGAGGACGGTTCAGATAACTTCGATTTCCTGGGAGTCTAAAATGTATAGGTTAACTAGTTTAGTTGAAATCATGGCGATAATAATGTAAAGTACTAAAGTGCTAATTAAGAACACAATTATTAGGGCATGGTCATGGAAATGAAGTAGTTCTTCTATAACAGGGGAAGCTGCATCTTGGAAACCTAGTTGTGAAGGATGTGCCATTAATTGTCTAAGATACGCGGGGGTCAAACCCGCACTCCTGCCTCGACAAGGCAGTGTAGTACTTTTTCTACTAGTATCTTATCAAGAAAGTGGCAGAGTGGTTATGTAACTGGCTTGAAACTAGTTTACGGGGGTTCGAATCCTCCCTTTCTCGTATACTATTTAGATCGAACTTGAACAAATGCGGGCTCCTCGAATGTGTGGTAAGGAGGAGGACAGCCGTGTAGTCACTCTACATTGGTTATGGTTAGGTCTACTGCTTTAACTTCTCGTTTGGAGGCAAATGCTTCCCAAATAATAAATAAGAATAAAACAACTGCTATTAAAGAGATTAAAGAACCTAGGGAAGAGACTGTGTTTCATAGGGTATAAGCGTCTGGGTAGTCGGAGTATCGGCGGGGCATTCCTGCCAGTCCGAGGAAGTGTTGGGGGAAGAAGGTCAAGTTTACCCCTACAAACATAACTACGAAGTGGATTTTTGTTCAAGTAGAATGAAGGGTATATCCTGAGAATAAAGGAAATCAGTGCATGAAACCAGCGATGATGGCGAATACAGCGCCTATAGACAAGACGTAGTGGAAGTGGGCTACTACATAGTATGTATCATGGAGAACAATATCTAAGGATGAGTTGGCTAATACGATACCGGTCAGACCCCCTACCGTAAAAAGGAAAATAAAACCTAGGGCTCATAGTAATGGGGTTTCTCATTTAAGAGCACCTCCGTGCAGGGTTGCTAGCCAGCTAAATACTTTTACCCCCGTAGGGATTGCGATAATTATAGTGGCGGATGTAAAGTATGCTCGTGTATCAACATCTATTCCTACTGTAAACATGTGATGGGCTCAGACAATAAATCCTAAAAGGCCAATGGCCATCATAGCCCAGACCATGCCCATATAGCCGAAAGGTTCTGTTTTACCGGAATAATAGGCGACGATGTGTGAGATTATTCCAAATCCTGGAAGAATAAGAATATAAACTTCCGGGTGGCCAAAGAATCAAAAGAGGTGTTGATAAAGGATTGGGTCCCCCCCTCCCGCAGGGTCGAAAAAAGTAGTGTTTAGGTTACGGTCTGTAAGAAGCATTGTGATACCTGCGGCAAGAACAGGTAGGGATAGGAGAAGGAGAACAGCTGTAATTAATACGGATCAGACAAATAGTGGGGTTTGGTATTGTGAGGTGGCTGGGGGTTTTATGTTAATAATAGTTGTAATAAAATTAATGGCCCCAAGGATTGAAGAGATACCAGCTAAATGAAGGGAGAAGATGGTCAAGTCGACGGAAGGTCCTGCGTGGGCCAAATTGCCCGCTAGAGGAGGATATACCGTTCAGCCAGTTCCTGCCCCCGCTTCTACACCAGAGGAGGCGAGTAGAAGTAAGAAGGAAGGGGGAAGGAGTCAAAAACTTATATTATTTATTCGAGGAAAGGCTATGTCGGGGGCCCCAATTATGAGGGGAATTAATCAATTACCGAAACCACCAATTATAATTGGTATTACTATAAAGAAAATTATTACAAAGGCATGAGCTGTAACAATTACATTATAAATCTGGTCATCCCCAAGAAGGGCGCCTGGTTGGCTAAGTTCTGCTCGAATGAGCAAGCTTAGGGCTGTGCCTACTATTCCGGCTCAAGCACCAAATACTAAATAAAGGGTGCCAATATCTTTGTGGTTAGTGGAAAAGAATCAACGTGTGGTTGCCACAGGTAGGATGGCTGAGTTTTAAGCGGTGGATTGTAGCCCCATAGACAGAGGTTCGAGTCCTCTTCTTACCAAGCCTTGTGGTGTCTAACACATTAGATTGCAAATCTTAAGAAGTAGCCTAAAAACTGCCGAGGCTTTCCCCCGCCTCCGCCTATGAAATAGGCGGGGGAAAGGTAGATAGATGCTCGCTGGTTTGGGCGCTTAGCTGTTAACTAAGAGTTTGTGGGGTCGAGGCCCACCTATCTAGAAAGGCTTTAGCTTAATTAAAGTGTCTGTTTTGCATACAGAAGATGTGGGGTAATGGCCTGCAAGTCTTACAGAGACTGAGGGGTTTTCACCCCCACTGAGGGCTTTGAAGGCTCTTGGTCTAGTTGTTAACCTAAGTCTCTTAAAGGTTTAGTAAGGCGACTGCGGTGGGTGTAAAAGGCAATAATATAAGGGCGAGAGCGGAAGTAATGGCTAGGGGGAGTATTGGTTGAGAGGATTGGAGTCGTCAGGGGTATATTCCTAATACAGTGTTGGGTGCTATGGTTAGGGTTATTGCGTAAGAGAGACGAAGGTAGAAGAACAGACTAAGTAGAGCGGTAAGTGCGGAGATTGTGGCGATAGGAATGAGGTCTTGTTTGATTAGCTCATGAAGGATGAGTCATTTTGGTATAAAGCCGGTTAATGGGGGGAGTCCGCCTAAGGAGAGAAGAACAAGGGCTATTGTTACTGCAATGGCTGGTGATTTTGTAAAGGAGGTGGCAAGGGCATTAACAGTGGTGGCGTCACTTGCTTTGAATGCAAGGAATGTTGCGGATGTTGAAATAAAGTAAATAATTAGGGCCAATAAGGTGAGGGAGGGGGAAAATGATAAGACGAGGAGTATTCATCCAAGGTGGGCGATTGAGGAGTAAGCAAGGATTTTTCGTATTTGTGTTTGATTTAAGCCGCCTCAGCCCCCTACTAAAGTTGATGTTAGTCCTAGAACTAGTAGGACGGTGGTGTCAATAGGTTGAAGTTGGGCGAGGAGGGCGAAGGGGGCTAGTTTTTGTCAGGTCGTTATAATTAGACCTGTAGTGAAGTCTAAACCCTGAAGTACGTCAGGCATTCAAGAGTGGAAGGGGGCGAGGCCAATTTTTAGTGCGAGAGCGGCGATGATTATTGCCATAGGAAGGGGGTGGGTTATCTGTTGAATTTCTCATTGTCCTGTTAGTCAGGCATTGGTAGTGCTTGCGAAGAGGAGTATGGCGGCTGCTGTGGCTTGAACTAGAAAATATTTAGTGGCTGCTTCAACTGCTCGTGGGTGGCAGTATTGGGCTATAAGGGGAATAATGGCTAAGGTGTTGATTTCAAGGCCTATTCAGGCGAGTAGTCAGTGTGAACTTGCTAAGGTAATGGTAGTCCCTAGGCCGAGTCCGGACAGGAGAATGGCTAAGACATAAGGGTTCATTAGCACAGGAAGGATTTTAACCAACATGTTTGGGGTATGGGCCCAAAAGCTTAATTAGCTGACTTTACTAGGAAGTGGTGTAGTGGAAGCACTGAGAGTTTTGATCTCTCGGGGGAGGGTTCGAATCCCTTCTTTCTAAGGAGCTGGGGGGACTTTAACCCTCATAATACACTCTATCAAAGTGGCCCTTTATTTCAGGCACAGGTCCAGGGTTACAATATGGGGGGAAGACCTGCGAGGGCGATTGGAAGCGCTAGGTGTCAAATAACTAGGGCCAGTGTAAGAGGGAGAAAGTTTTTTCAGATAAGATGTATGAGTTGGTCGTATCGGAATCGAGGGTATGAGGCTCGGACTCATAAGAAGACAACGGATAATAGGGCTGCCTTAGTTATCAGGTTAATAGCAGTTAGTGTTGGAAATCCTGGAAGGTGGTATGCTCCAAGGAAAAGGGTGGTGGAAAGTGTATTTATAAGTAGAATGTTGGCGTACTCTGCTAAGAAAAATAAGGCAAATGGCCCTCCTGCATATTCTACGTTGAAACCAGAAACTAGCTCTGATTCCCCTTCTGTGAGGTCAAAGGGGGCTCGGTTAGTTTCTGCTAGTGTGGAGATGTATCATATTGCGGCGAGGGGTCAGGCGGGTAAAATTAATCAAATGCTTTCTTGGGCAGTATTAAACATTTGTAATGTGAAACCTCCCGTGAAGATGACAGTGCCTAGGAGAATCAGTCCTAGACTAACTTCATATGAGATGGTTTGGGCCACGGCCCGAAGTGCTCCAATGAGGGCATATTTTGAATTGGAGGCTCAGCCTGATCCTAGAATTGAGTAAACTGCAAGGCTGGATAGGGCCAGAATAAAGAGGATCCCTAGGTTTAAGTCAATGACGGCGTGTGGAAGGGGCATAGGGGCTCATAAGGTAAGAGCAAGGGTGAGTGCGAGTACGGGGGCGAGGATAAATAGAATAGGAGAAGAGGTTGAGGGTTTAACTGGTTCTTTAATAAATAGTTTTACCCCGTCGGCGACAGGTTGTAGTAGTCCGTAAGGGCCCACTACGTTAGGCCCTTTTCGTAACTGTATATAGCCAAGTACTTTGCGTTCTACTAGGGTTAGAAATGCAACGGCTAGTAAAATGGGCACAATATAGATTAGGGGATTAATAATATGGGTGACGAGTATTGAAATCATTATTAAGGAGAGGACTTGAACCTCCGTTGAAAGGGCTTAGGTCTTTTGCAGTAACCGGGCTCTGCCACCTTAACATGTCATTTTCTTGGACGGGGAAAGGATATGCCCTTTTACCTGTTTTAGTTGTCTTCATTAGGTTGGGGGAGGGCGTGTTTGGAATAGGGGCCCCCACTTTTCGGTCCTTTCGTACTAGAAAAGGTCATATCATAGATAGAAGCTGACCTGGATTACTCCGGTCTGAACTCAGATCACGTAGGACTTTAATCGTTGAACAAACGAACCCTTAATAGCGGCTGCACCATTAGGATGTCCTGATCCAACATCGAGGTCGTAAACCCCCTTGTCGATATGGGCTCTAAAAGGGGATTGCGCTGTTATCCCTAGGGTAACTCGTTCCGTTGATCGGCGTTGCCGGATCTTATAGGTCAGAAATTCTGTTTGTTAGAGCTGAAGCTCTTAATTGTAAGAGGGGAGTCCTCTCGTTCCACGCGGGGGTTTTGTGTTACCCCGCGGTCGCCCCAACCAAAGACATTAGGGCGGAAGGTCCTGTTGTTTGGTCCTTTATTTTGGTGTTTAGTAACATGAGCCGCCTTGGTGTCTAAAGCTCCATAGGGTCTTCTCGTCTTATGGGTGTAGCCCCGCTTCTGCACGGGGAGATCAATTTCATTGACTTGAAAGAGGAGACAGTTAAGCCCTCGTTATGCCATTCATACAGGTCTCCATTTAAAAGACAAGTGATTGCGCTACCTTCGCACGGTCAGTATACCGCGGCCGTTAAACATAGAGTCACAGGGCAGGCGGGACCTCTTATTTGTTAATTTTGCAAGAGGCGATGTTTTTGGTAAACAGGCGAGGCTCTATTTGCCGAGTTCCTTCTCTTTCTTTTAGTCTTTCCTTTAGGAAGCACACCAGTGTTGGGGTAACGGTTATTTATTGAATGGTTTTCTGGTTGTTTGGTTTGTAATTCAGTACCCTCTTAGTTTGGGGCCGTTAATGTTCGGTGGGAGGTCCGTTCCGATATACACGTGTGCGAGGAGAGAGTCTTACATTCTCTTATTACTCATATTAGCATGGTCGCCCCCATGCAGGCATGGGGCGGCCCGATAGAGGTAGGGGTTTAAGATTAAGTTATCAAGATAGGGAGGGGCGGGTAGTATGTTTGAGCTTTAACGCTTTCCGGGGGGGTGGCTGCTTTTAAGCCAACCAAAACATTTTACCTTTAAATATGAGTATGATCTTTAACCTTCTGTAAAAGTTGTGTCTTGTATCAAAGGGGCTGTCCCTCCTTTGACTAACGCTCCTGGTTTCTCTGGGTGTCTAAGGTGTATAAGTATAGGGGACGGGAGAAGCCGGGAGGCTGAACTTCTATCCAATTCTCAGGCAACCAGCTATAACTAGGTTCGGTAGGCTTGTCACCTCTACTCGAAGCTCGCCCCACTCTATTGCCACAGAGACGGGTTTGCCCTATTAATAGGCTGTCTTGGAGTAGCTCACGTAGTTTCGGGGGATCAAACTAAAGTGCTCTTCGCTTGGAATTTACTGGCTAAATCATGATGCAAAAGGTACGAGTTAAAATCTCTGCTTTTTTAGGCTTTACTGGGTTGTTTCATTACTCTTTCAGCGTTCCCTTGCGGTACTTTCTCTGTTGCTCCGTATGTCTCTTTTCTATCGCCTATACTGAGAGGGGAAAATGGTTTGTTTGTTAAACTTGTTGGTGTATTTGGGGGTATTGATAATGTTCTGTTGTTTGGGGGGGAGGGGCTAGCTTTTTGGCGTCAGGGCAATCCGACTTGCACGGATGCTTTCTCATTGTAAGGGAGACACTTTACTATCTTAGTCATGCCCTGGTTGAGCCAAGTACACCTTCCGGTACACTTACCATGTTACGACTTGCCTCCCCTTTGCAGTCATGGGTTATTAGTTAATTGGGTTCTATAGCTCGGGGAGAGTGACGGGCGGTGTGTGCGCGCTTCAGAGCCGGTTTCAGCGGGACACTCTACTTCCTGCTTACTACTAAATCCTCCTTCAGGTACGTATTTCAGCGTAACCTTCCGTATACTCTGTGTTAGAGAATGTAGCCCATTTCTTCCCCTTTCATTCGCTACACCTCGACCTGACGTTCTGGGCAGTGCCAATTGGGCTCACTGTTTATCCTTCATAGGGTGAGCTTGCGACGGTGGTATATAGGCGGGAGAAACAAGAAAGGGTGAGGTTGAACGGGGATTATCGGTTCTAGAACAGGCTCCTCTAGGTGGGACTAAAGCACCGCCAAGTCCTTTGGGTTTTAAGCTGTTGCTCGTAGTTCCCGGGCGGACAGCGGGTATAAAATGCTGTCGATGTTTACGGCTAAGCATAATGGGGTATCTAATCCCAGTTTGTGTCATAGCTTACGTGGGTTCAGATATTATAAAGCCACTTTCGTGATTGGGCTTCTTAGTTTCGTGTGTGTATAACAACTTTGTAAGTATTCGGCTCTATTATTTGATATGTCTTAACCACCCTTTACGCCGTGGTTTAACAACTTGGGTCTCTCGTATAACCGCGGTGGCTGGCACGAGTTTTACCGACCCTCTTGGCCTTAACTAAGTCAAGTTTTCACTTATGGCTTAATATTTACCACTGCTGATTACCCTTGAAGGTGTGGCTGAGCAAGGTGTCGTGGGCTTCAGTTTAGTGTGCCTGATACCGGCTCCTTGTCTCCGGACGGGGGACTGTAGGGGCATTCTCACCGGGGTGCGGATACTTGCATGTGTAATTTAGGACAGAGCTGTTAGTAAAGCCAGGACCAAACCTTTATGCTTGCGGAGCTTTCTAGGGCCCATCTTAACAGCTTCAGTGTTATGCTTTAAGTAAGCTACGCTAGC